TTGATAATAAAAAGTTTGAGCTGTTTTACCGAGAAGGTCTACGGTTCAAGTCCGTATAGCCCTATACTTTATATGATATGGAATCTTTACATTATATTCTTTTTATTTCCTCTCATATTATTATATTACTTTACTACTAGTTTTTGGCTAGTTAGTTGGTGAGTCCCTAGACCTAGAAGCATTACCTTCTCATAACATCGAGTCATATGTACAATAAAATGGAAACCCAAATTTATTTATTTGAATTCCATTCAATTGATACAATTCAAAGTTTTATTTATTTTAGCAAATCTGCGAGAAAAAATTCATTCTTTTTTGTTAATCGTCGAATGAAATGAGAGAAAACCCTTTTTTTAGTACCTCATCAATGAAAGAGTTTGGTTTGTGATAGTCTTTTTGTTTTGGTATGTATCCCTAACCTCTTTGTTTTTAAGTTAACTCAAAATCATCATATGATCTCGGTTAAAAACGACAAAGCTACTCAACTAAGCCGCTTGTATATCTATGAGTTGAGTAGATTTGGATATTTCATTTCTCAAATCTTTCGATTTTTATTTTGATAATATGGTATTATTTTCTATTACTATTAGATTAGAAAGTCTCTTATGTCAAATTTCTGAGTCTAGTTAGTATCCCACTCTACTATTACTTATGTGATTTGCCTCAAAACAAACTGACTTTCTCTTGTAGCGAAAATGGAGATTCGTCTTACTAATACGAATACGAATAGGGGTTAATCTAATTAAGTGATATTCCTGTAAAAAAAATAAGTTGGTTGATTTTAAATCACCATTTAGTATTACTATTCGAAATATTTTTCCATTATAACTCAACAAAAGACCTTTCTTTTTCTTTTTTGTTAGAAAGTTGGTGGGGACAGTCGAGATCCAACTAAAGTTTTTTTATAGAAAAACTATTCTAGTTTGAGCCCTTCACTTAAATTCACTTAAAGTAAAGAGATTTCATTAAGAAAATTCAGAATTATATCCATTTTACATATTATTATTCTAGTATTTTATATATTTTATAAAATATATAAATATTATTTTATAAAATAATACAAATTTAGCATAGGTCACGAAGAGATAATATAATTATTCGAGGTATTCCTTTTTTGTACATAGTTGTATTGACTTAATAGCCTATACCTTTAGCTTCATTTTTTTATTGAAAAAAAAGAAAGACTTAAATAGATTATAAATCCCTCGGGCTCGGGCTTTTTGTTAATGCCTAGATGTTATATCACTAAGACTAAGAATAATAGAATCCTTATTTGCCTTAAGTTAAACTGTTCTCAACAAATTGACAATTAATTCTAATTCGAAATCGACTAATTCAGTATATTCCACATTAATTAATAGGAGTGCAGCTATGTTTCTGCTTTACGAATATGATATTTTCTGGGTATTTCTCATAATATCAAGTGTTATTCCTATCTTGGCATTTCTTGTTTCTGGAGTTTTAGCCCCCCTTAGTGAAGGACCGGAGAAGCTATCTAGTTATGAATCGGGTATAGAACCTATAGGGGATGCTTGGGTACAATTCCGAATTCGCTATTATATGTTTGCTTTAGTTTTTGTTGTTTTTGACGTTGAAACCGTGTTTCTTTATCCGTGGGCAATGAGTTTTGATGTATTAGGTGTATCCGTATTTATAGAAGCTTTAATTTTTGTGCTTATCCTAATTGTTGGTTTAGTTTATGCATGGCGAAAAGGAGCATTGGAATGGTCTTAGCTCAGGAATATTCAAATAATAAAAAAGAGTCTATTGAGACAGTTATGAATTTGATTGAGTTGCCGGCACTTGACCAAACAATACCCAATTCAGTTATTTCAACTACGTTGAATGATCTTTCAAATTGGTCAAGACTCTCGAGTTTATGGCCACTTTTATATGGTACCAGTTGTTGTTTTATTGAATTTGCTGCATTAATAGGCTCGCGCTTTGACTTTGATCGTTATGGATTGGTACCAAGATCAAGTCCTAGGCAAGCGGACCTAATTTTAACAGCCGGCACAGTAACAATGAAAATGGCTCCTTCTTTAGTCAGATTATATGAACAAATGCCTGAACCTAAATATGTCATTGCTATGGGGGCCTGTACTATTACGGGAGGGATGTTTAGTACCGATTCTTATAGTACCGTTCGGGGAGTCGATAAGTTAATTCCAGTTGATGTGTATTTACCGGGTTGCCCGCCTAAACCAGAGGCAGTTATAGATGCAATAACGAAACTTCGTAAGAAGATATCTCGAGAAATATATGAAGATAGAATTGGTTCTCAACAAGAAAATCGATGTTTTACTACCAATCACAAATTTAATGTTCAACGCAGTATTCATACTGGAAATTACAATCAAGAATTGCTTTATCAATCATCATCTACTTCAGAAATAACTTCTGAAGAATTATTTAAATCCAAACGTTCAATATCTTCACAAAAAGTAGTGAATTGAGCAGGTTACTTTTACACCTTAAGTTAAGGAGAATCACAAAAAGCTTCAATCTGTATAAATTTCATTGTCAATATGAAAGACTTCTATAAATCCAAATGTGGGAGAGATCACGAAGATGCAGAGTCATTTATCTGCTTGGCTAGTCAAGCATGAGCTTGTTCATAGATCCTTGGGTTTTGATTATCAAGGAATAGAGACTTTACAAATAAAACCGGAAGATTGGGATTCTATTGCCGTCATTTTATATGTGTATGGTTACAATTACTTACGCTCTCAGTGTGCTTATGATGTCGCACCTGGTGGATTGTTAGCTAGTGTATATCATCTTACGAGAATACAGTATGGGGTTGATCAACCGGAGGAAGTATGTATAAAAGTTTTTGTCTCAAGGGAAAATCCTATAGTCCCATCTGTTTTCTGGGTTTGGAGGAGTGCAGATTTTCAAGAACGTGAATCCTATGATATGTTGGGAATTTCTTATGATAATCATCCACGCCTTAAACGTATTTTGATGCCTGAAAGTTGGATAGGCTGGCCTTTACGTAAGGACTATATTACTCCCAATTTCTATGAAATACAAGATGCTCATTAAATGAGAAGAAACTAATGTAACTTAGATGACATAACTTCATATTTCACAAGTCAAAGAATACTTTGACTTTATGGTCTGTTCCCCATAAAAAGAGTGTTTTCTAATTCGTATTCGGCATCAGTTAAATTAAAAAGGGTTAATTTATATTATTCCTAACCCGATTTAAAATGTTATTCGTTTTTTGATTTTGATAAGGAGAGAAACAATAAAATGAATCAAAAGGGTTCTGTACTATGAACTTTGTACCGCGCATATCACGTAGATCAATCTCATAAACTAAAGTAAAACAAGTTAAGAATAGAATAAATAAAAAAGAACTCAAAAAAAGAATAAATTCAACAATCAAAAATAATAGGATTTTAAATTGTACTGTATATAAAATGGATAATTAATTTGATCTGTTTTTCTCTTTCAACCCAACCCCTATAGACTGGTTAGGGGTGCTATTTTTACTTTTTTGTTTTATATATTTTTTATAAAATAGATAAAGTTAGTGAACTTTTTTCTTGTCATTAGTCTCCATTTTTTTCATTCATTAATATATTTTATTTCATTAAATAGTACTAATTAAACTATAATTAGATATAATAATTAATAGAAATATAAGAAAAGTAATCTAATTATCAAATGAAATATGAAATAACTGTTCAAAAAAAAAACTTTGCTTTTTTAATCAATGAGATGAGTCATAATCTAACGACAAAAAAGCGAGTATAATGGAATTTTTTATCCCACAGCACTTATCTTAAATTCATCAAATACTCCTCTCTATCTAAGTATAAGTTATAAGGATGAATAAGTACGTATCAAGCTCTATTAATGTAGTGAGACCTTTCTTTCTTGCTGAATTTCTATGAGTATTATATTCTTCCGAGAATTTATTATTTGTCAGGAACCAGATTTGAACTGGTGACACGAGGATTTTCAGTCCTCTGCTCTACCAACTGAGCTATCCCGACTATTTGACATGCATTACCTTATCTTACTTTATCCATTACTTCTGTTTGTGTTCATTACAATAACAAGACAAAAAAAGAATAGGCGTTTAAAACGTTTTTTTTTGACTTTTTTGGTGTTAACTTAAACATGAATTTCAAGGTTGATAGTATAAGTGGAAGAATAACCTAGAGATTTTGAATAGTAAATAAGTCACTTCAAAAGTATGAACTATTTGTCGATATATATTCATTTGTACATATACACAAAAACTTGGGCTAAACAAAAAATGTTCGGATCTTTTAGTGAAACAGTAGAGTAAATGTGAAATAGAGTGAATTTTGGGTCACCCATGAAAAAGAGGAAAAATACTAAGGAAGTCAAATCGTTTTTTTGGGGATAGAGGGACTTGAACCCTCACGATTTCTAAAGTCGACGGATTTTCCTCTTACTATAAATTTCATTGTTGTCAGCATTGACATGTAGAATGGGACTCTCTCTTTATTCTCGTCCAATTTATTTTTGTTTTTTTCAAAAAAACCACTAAATCAGACTCTGGAGTGAATGATTTGATTACTGAATATTCCACTATTACTTAATTTTGGAATGAACTCAGAATAACTCTTAAATCTGAAATGAGAAAATTTTTTATTAAATATATATAAAAATTAATATTCTGGATTCGGGTCCTGATTAATCAGTTGAAATGTCAGTATATATAGGTGTGTGTTTGGTATATAGGGTTACTCTTTCTTAGATAGTCAAAATAATACCAGATACCAACGCAATACACTTAACTCCAGTCGTTAGAACATCTTCCATTGAGTCTCTGCACCTATCCTTTTTTCTCAAACCAAGGATTTGGCTCAGGATTGCCCATTTTTAATTCCAGGGTTTCTCTGAGTTTGGAAGTTACCACTTAGTAGGTTTCCATACCAAGGCTCAATGCAATTAAGTCCGTAGCGTCTACCTATTTCGCCATATCCCCTTTTTCTTTCAGACCGGATTTTCATTGTTGTCATCCCTTACACGTCTTTTTTTCATTTCTATTTTATTTAGAAATCGAAATGTGGAATTCATTAAATTAACTACTGATTTCTCTACTATACTATAGCGAAAAGTATTTACTGATCTTTTTGTTTATCTATTCTCTCGTTTTAACCTTATCAAATGATCCATATGATATCCCAATCGAACTTGATTCTATCATTGATGTATCTACAATTCAATAGTCCTAAGATATATCCCTAGATCTATGTCTGTAGCCACTTAATTTTGACATCGCTATATGTCATACTGGAAGGGTCGATATTTATTTTTCTCTGTTTTGTCCTATTTACTTACTTTCTAAATGAAACCAGAAGACTATGATCTGGATTGTATCTTTATCCTTATCTTTTATCTTTATCTTAGACTAGATCCGCTATACGCCTAAAAAAAATATATATGGAAATAATACCAAGAACAGACTCTATATCCAAAAAATATTATAAATCTATATAATATAATAAGAAAGACTTTAGTATAACTATAAATTGTTTTCATTTAATTTCTTGTTTTTTTCTTATAATTAGAAATTAGATAAAAAAAAATTTATTGACTTCTTCAATTCATATTGAATGAATATATTTTGATCATTTTTATAGTTCTATTTAATAGTTAATTAATATTAATATTTAATTATCAATTTTTAATTCTCAATTTAAGTATTTCATTCTTATGAATTTTCAGTATATATTAAAATCTATTGAATTTTCAGTATATATTAAAATCTATTCTATCAGTATATATATTAAAATCGATTCTATTCGATAACTAATATTTGAGTTCCTTTCATTACTAATTTGACTAATTGATTGAAAATGTTTATTAGTACTTTTTAATATAGTCAAATTGGATTAGAATTAGTTTTGTTATTTTTAGACAAATCTTATCTTATTATAATATATAAAGTCTAATAGAGTTTTTATATTTAATAGAGTTATTATATATAGAATATAGAATTAAGTAGATTAGCTAAAAGTATAGTGAATTAACTATTAGTTAACTCATAGAATCGTTAAGTTAACTACTCTAGTTGTTTGTTTTTTTTTTTGTAATTCACTATAATAAATATAGTTAAGTATAGTTTAAGTAATATATGTAGAAATTAATGCCAATAAATGTTTAAGAATAACTAGACAACTATTATTATATTAGATTCTCCAGAGAAAATAGACTCTAATACTATAAGATGTTATCCTTAGAGAGATATAATATATACAATAAATAAGATAAGAATATACAAAAAAATCTAACATACAAAGAAAAGACTATACATTAATTCTGAAATCAAGATAAGACGAAAATAAACTGAATTGCGAATAGTCAAGATACTCGGAATTTGCGTGCTATAAGTTAGTTCGGTTATTTGAGCCCGCTTAGCTCAGAGGTTAGAGCTTCGCATTTGTAATGCGATGGTCATCGGTTCGACTCCGATAGCTGGCTTTTTCCCTATTATCTTATTTTTGACATGATTGATGATATCCTATTGAGATCAAAAAAGAGTCAAAAGACTGCTCTATTTTTGCTTTCGTCAAAAGTTGAGTTGCTCAGTTATTATGCGACATTAACTTCCAACTATGAATAAAAAATGGGAGGAATTAGACTCCTATCGAACAACTCTAGAAAGAACACCCATCATAAAACGTAGCCTTAATCACGTATGTAGATCTCTATACATGTATCTCAATATATATAGATATCTATCTATAACTCTAAAATCTAAATAAACTATATATAATAGAAAATATCTAATAAAACATGTCAAAAAATGCGTATATATAGATACAATTCCATTTCATTCTTGTTTCTAATATTTACGTAGATTTCTCTTTGCTTTATTTAGGCTTTAGTTGATCTTTAATTTAGATTTTTTTCTATGAAATTTCACTAAAAGAAAAAAAATATAAAAATATATTATATATATAAAAAAGGAGTTTTTATGTCTCGTTACCGAGGACCTCGTTTCAAAAAAATACGCCGTCTGGGGGCTTTACCAGGACTAACTAGTAAAAGACCTAAATCCGGAAGTGATCTTAAAAGCCAATTGCGTTCCGGTAAAAGATCACAATATCGTATTCGTCTAGAAGAAAAACAGAAATTGCGCTTTCATTATGGTTTGACAGAGCGCCAATTACTTAGATATGTGCATATCGCTGGAAAAGCCAAAGGATCAACAGGACAGGTTTTACTACAACTACTTGAGATGCGTTTGGATAACATCCTTTTTCGATTGGGCATGGCTTCGACTATTCCTGCAGCCAGACAATTAGTTAACCATAGACACGTTTTAGTTAATGGTCGTATAGTAGATATACCAAGTTATCGTTGCAAACCCCAGGATATTATTTCAACAAAGGATAATCAAAGATCAAAAGCTCTGATTCAAAATAATATTTCTTCATCCCCCCAGGAGGAAGTGCCAAAACATTTGACTCTTGACTCAATCGAGAATAAAGGATTAGTAAACCAAATAATAGATAGTAAGTGGATCGGTTTGAAAATAAATGAGCTCTTAGTTGTAGAATATTATTCCCGTCAGACTTAAAGTAAGAAAAATGACAAGGAAAGGCTCGGACATTTTTGTCCCGTTTTCTCAGATACAAAAATAGCTAATGGAAATCGAAGTTTAAACTAAAGGCTTTTTGATCTAGATTTTTCCCAGTTGTGTATTACAAGAATCGAATCGGGAGTCAATTTTTGATTCCTTTTTCATGGTTTTTGGTAGTTTTATACTAGAGTAATTAGGAAGAGCAAATATCATCAGTAATTAGGGATAGAAAATATCATCTCTCATCTCAACTAAGAGTAGATATCTTATAGAGGAGAAATAAAGCTATAAATTGTTATTTAATAATTTGTGTTAAGTAGCTTTGGTGAATGGTGAATTAAGTAAAAGTAGAGAAAAGGAAAGAGAGGGATTCGAACCCTCGGTAAACAAAAGCCTACATAGCAGTTCCAATGCTACGCCTTCAACCACTCGGCCATCTCTCCTACATAACATAATCTTATTATTGACTATAAACCGAGTGAATAGCGAGTAATTCCTATTCTTGCAGTATAGGTACAGCCAATCCATTCATGGAAATAAAAAAACTTTTCCACAAAACAAATGAACTAAAAAAGTCAAATAAAAAATAGTCAATAAATTTAAAGAATTAAGGAAAAGGGGATATACATTACAATTTGGTAAGACGAAGATCTTGTCTTATTTTAGATATTAGACTAAATAAGACCAATCACTTAACTTCAACTAAATCAACTGACTGAAGTATCTCTAGACTATGGTTACATTTAGACTATGGTTCTATAGTAAAAAACGCTTTTCAAGTCCAACCCCCGATGTCTCAATGGCAACTCCTCGAATTATCTACCCCATGGATCTATTACAAATGGATGAATTGTTACATAAGTTTTTCTATTTCGACTGTCTAATGTAATGTATTAGACACATTATAAAAAAGGTGAATTTTTTATAGAATATTTCTTTTTTTTCTCTTTTCTTTGAAGCATGATGAAATGAAAACTTCTTAACTTAAATTCAGAATCTGTAGTGTAGCAATATAAAACCCTTGATTCTTTAAAAACTTAATGAAATTAAATGGGTAATAGTTTTCTTCATTGAGATACTGACACATTTAGAGAAAATGAAAATTCAATTATAGTAAATCTTATATCGCCCGACGAAGGGCACAATTTGAGTGGAATAGTCGATCTTTTTTAGAATTAGTCTGTTTTTATGTTATTTCGTACTGTACAATTCCCCGTGTTTGTTAGATCATTTTCCTCAAGGTAAATGAGAATAATTGTAGAATAGGTTGCTAATTATGCCTAGATCTCGTATAAATGGAAATTTTATTGATAAGACCTTTTCAATTGTAGCCAATATCTTATTACGAATAATTCCGACAACTTCAGGAGAAAAAGAAGCATTTAGCTATTACAGAGATGGTGCGATTTGATTTTTTTTTAGCTATCAGTCTTACTAGAAAGAGATATTTCTAGGGTTCAAGATAGAAAAATATTTTATGGAAATAAACCTACTCTTCGTGAAGGTGAAGTTAATCTTGGAGAGAAAACAATGCCTTCTGTCGTGTATCCTCGATTGATGCGGCCTTAGATGCTTGAATCGTTGATTTTAGTATTGAGCGAAAGGTTATACCTATATATATATTCCAATGGCAGGCAGGTCAATTCTAGTTTACATTAGTAGTCGGAATGGGTGGCATAGGGGAAGAAGCACTACACTTAGAAATCAACAACGCGAAAACTTTGTTATAAATGACCCCCCTTTTACTTACTTATTGGTATCGGGACTAATCAAAATGGTTGGGACAACAAACATCCATCTCGTTTGTATTTTGGATACCCAGAAAACCATCGAAGATCGTTGAAGTGACTAATTCCTGAAAATGGGGCGTTAGGGACAAAGAAATTGTTGGAGTGACCTTTTCTATCTAACTAACACTTATTTATATCATTGTTGTTAATAAGAAAAACCTCTTGCAGGAAGGATGGCTAGAGATTTCTTGTAAAAATACCAGTCCCTATCAGTTCATAAAAAAAAAAGGATATTTTGATTGTGAGATCCCACAAATTATTCCTTTTAAGAGTATGCACAGAAAGGAGGAGCCGTATGAGGTGAAAATCTCACGTACGGTTCTGGAACGGGGATTCTTTGAATAGAATGACAACCGTAACGGATGTCGGCTCAATCTGAAGGAAATTATGCGGAAGCTTTACAAAATTATTATGAAGCTACGCGACCAGAAATTGATCCTTATGATCGAAGTTATATACTCTATAACATAGGCCTTATACACACAAGTAATGGGGAGCATACAAAAGCTTTGGAATATTATTTTCGGGCACTAGAACGCAATCCATTCTTACCACAAGCATTTAATAATATGGCCGTGATCTGTCATTACGTGCGACTATCTCCACTATAGAAAGAAAGAAAAAAGGATAAAATCGGCTAGTAAATCAAAGAGAAATACTAGAAAAAAAGAAATAGGCTTTCTACATAGGCATCGTTGAAAGCAACGATTTTTATAAGCTGTAGCAAAGAAAGAGATTTCAGGGGAACAACTACCAACACAATATGAAGCCTATATACTATTTCTATGGATAAAGGATCCAATTGATAGAAGAAGCACCGTAAAGATCCATTAGCAAGGTTCTCAGTTAATAAAAAAAAGAACTGCTTATTTATCTCATCATATGATATGAGATAAAAAATTAGGAATCTACTTATGTAATACAGTTGATCCACTAAAGTATTGAGCAGCGGTGTAGTATCAGATCCCAAAGATAGTAAGTCTTTTTTCTTATATATAATATAATATTTTTTAGAAGAAATAGAAGAAAGTCTTTTTCCAAAATTCTATATGATATGAATTTCATCTATGAAACCGAGATAGTTACCTTTCAGAAAAATATGACGATATGGGAAATACCATACCTAACCTATGTTTCATTCTTCTGAAGGTGGGAGAAAAGATAAAACTAATTTAGTGATTTAAATTAGAGTTTGAAACTTATGTCAGTAATTTCTTCTGTTTACCCTCCAAAGGGATAAATTTATCAGAAATTTCATTCAGTTAAGTTAGATAGGGTAGAGTAAGATGCAACGTCTAAATAACTGATTGCTGAGCCGTATGAGGTAGGAAACTCTCAAGTACGGTTCTAAGGAAAGGAATTTATTTACCTATTCCGACCGTGGAGAACAGGCCATTCGACAGGGTGATTCTGAAATTGCAGAGGCTTGGTCCGATCAAGCTGCTGAGTATTGGAAGCAAGCTATAGCGCTTACTCCGGGTAATTATATTGAAGCACAAAATTGGTTGAAGATAACGAGACGGTTCGAATAATACCACTCTGCTTTTTAAGTCATGACAATAGGTTAGTTTTGGTGAGTCCAGCAAAGCAAATCGAATTTATTAAATCAAAAAACTGAAATAACTGTATTCTTGCCCTGAGAAGATCCAATCAAGGAATTTCATTATATCCCTTCCTTTTGTAAAAAAAATTCTATTTTGTTTTGTATGGTGTCATGGTAGCAAGAAGGATGTAAGAATCGAGTAGAGCAGAGACTATAGCTAAAAAGAGACTAGAGACTTTTACTCTTTTTTAAAGTTAACTAAATATAGAAATAGAGATAAAGATAAGATATTGGAATGATTTTTGTGGTATTAATTACGAATGAGGTTATGTTTTGATTTCTAATTACAGTAGTTGTAATTAAAGTAGAGTAATTAAGCTATTTCATTTATTATATGCATCCACTTGGATGCATAGTACACTTACCCTTTTATGTAGGAATGCACGAGATTACAAAAAAAGTGTTTTTCGTCAGACCTGTAAAGTGGTTAAATATTTTAAAAGGTCCGTTGAGCACCTAAACGCTATGTCATAATAGATCCGAACACTTGCCCCGAATTGACTTCAATATAATAATTGCTCTAGTGAATAACTAAAAAAATAAATAGATAGATGGTAAGTAACAAAAAAGGAACTAATCATAAATATCTATCTCTCAGAGGTTCACTAAAAACTTGACTGTTGGCAGGTCTCTTTGTATGTGTTGTCCGGAAAGAGGAGGACTCAATGATTATTAGTTCGCCGGAACCAGAAGTTAAAATTTTGGTGGATAGGAATCCCGTAAAAACGTCTTTTGAGCAATGGGCCAAACCCGGCCATTTCTCAAGAACAATAGCCAAGGGCCCTGAAACCACCACTTGGATCTGGAACCTACATGCTGATGCTCACGATTTTGATAGTCATACCAATGATTTGGAGGAGATCTCTCGAAAAGTATTTAGTGCTCATTTCGGTCAACTCTCCATTATCTTTCTTTGGCTGAGTGGCATGTATTTCCATGGCGCTCGTTTTTCTAATTATGAAGCATGGCTAAGTGATCCTACTCACATTGCACCTAGTGCCCAGGTGGTTTGGCCAATAGTGGGTCAAGAAATCTTAAATGGTGATGTGGGCGGTGGTTTCCGAGGAATACAAATAACCTCTGGTTTTTTTCAGCTTTGGCGCGCATCTGGAATAACTAGTGAATTACAACTCTATTGTACTGCAATTGGTGCATTGGTCTTTTCTGCATTAATGCTTTTTGCGGGTTGGTTCCATTATCACAAAGCTGCCCCAAAACTGGCTTGGTTCCAAGATGTAGAATCTATGTTGAATCACCACTTAGCGGGGTTACTAGGACTTGGTTCTCTCGCTTGGGCGGGACACCAAATTCATGTATCTTTGCCAATTAACCAATTTCTTAATGCTGGAGTAGATCCTAAGGAGATCCCACTTCCTCATGAATTTATCTTGAATCGGGATCTTTTAGCTCAACTTTATCCTAGTTTTGCGGAGGGAGCAACTCCATTTTTTACCTTGAATTGGTCAAAATACTCAGATTTTCTGAGTTTTCGTGGAGGATTAGATCCAGTAACAGGGGGTCTATGGCTAAG